GATGTTGAAAAATCGGCGGATGAGTTGTGGTTAGGGGTGAAATGCCAATCGAACTCGGAGCTAGCTGGTTCTCCCCGAAATGCGTTGAGGCGCAGCGGTTGACTAATTATTAACTTTGTTAATACAAAGGGGCTGTCTAGGGGTAAAGCACTGTATCGGTGCGGGCTGCGAGAGCGGTACCAAATCGTAGCAAACTAAGAATACTAAGACATGCTTTCCGTCAACCAGTGAGACGGTGGGGGATAAGCTTCATCGTCGAGAGGGAAACAGCCCAGATCATCAGCTAAGGCCCCTAAATGACCGCTAAGTGGCAAAGGAGGTGAGAATGCTGAAACAACCAGGAGGTTTGCTTAGAAGCAGCCACCCTTAAAAGAGTGCGTAATAGCTCACTGGTGGAGCGTTCTTGCGCCGAAAATGAACGGGACTAAGCGGTCTGCCGAAGCTGTGGGATTTCTAAAAAAAATGCACATGTTATTTTACCTTTGGTAAATAAAACCCACTTCGTGGGTAAAACCTAGTTTCTAACTGAGCTTCGCTCAGTAGAGGTAATAGCCTAATTCACTTATTCACCAGTTATAAATCGAAGATTTATTACAGATGAATTAATGAATAGGGTAAGAAACTTTGCGAATCTTTACTTAGAAATCGGTAGGGGAGCGTTCCGCTCTAGGGTGAAGCATCAACGAAAGTTGGTGTGGACAAAGCGGAAGTGAGAATGTCGGCTTGAGTAACGCAAACATTGGTGAGAATCCAATGCCCCGAAAACCTAAGGGTTCCTCCACTAGGTTCGTCCATGGAGGGTGAGTCAGGACCTAAGGCGAGGCCGAAAGGCGTAGTCGATGGAAAACAGGTTAATATTCCTGTACTAATTTTTGATTGGTACCGAGGGACGAAAAAGGCAAAAGTTGATCAAAATTGGATTTTTGATGGAAGCGCTCGAGGTGCTGCTTATCTAGTAAGATAAGCGGAAGAAAGGTAGAAGAAAAACTATCCTTTTAGCTGAGACGTGATACGGGTTCATTCCCTGACTGCTTTGAGCTTTGCTCTTAGTGGTTCATAGTGGAACTCAACTCCTTGTCATATTTCCTAGAAAAGCTCGAACTACTTATAATCAAGAATTACCTGTACCCCAAACCGACACAGGTAGGTGGGTAGAGTATACCTAGGGGCGCGAGATAACTCTCTCTAAGGAACTCGGCAAAATGGCCCCGTAACTTCGGGAGAAGGGGTGCCCTTATTTTAATAAGGGCCGCAGTGACCAGGCCCAGGCGACTGTTTACCAAAAACACAGGTCTCCGCTAAGTCGTAAGACGATATATGGGGGCTGACGCCTGCCCAGTGCCGGAAGGTGAAGGAAGCTGGTTATTCTTTCTGCTTTGCTGAAAGAAGAAGCTGTCGACCGAAGCCCCGGTGAACGGCGGCCGTAACTATGACGGTCCTAAGGTAGCGAAATTCCTTGTCGGGTAAGTTCCGACCCGCACGAAAGGCGTAACGATCTGGGCGCTGTCTCGGAGAGAGACTCGGTGAAATAGACATGTCCGTGAAGATGCGGACTTCCTGCACCTGGACAGAAAGACCCTATGAAGCTTGACTGTAGCCTGGAATTGGGTTCGGGCTCTTCTTGCGCAGCCTAGGTGGGAGGCGTTGACAATTCCCTTCCGGGGGGATTTGAGCCATCAGTGAGAGACCACTCTGGAAGAGCTAGAATTCTAATAGCGATCCTTGAATCAGGACGCTTGACAGTTTCAGGTGGGCAGTTTGACTGGGGCGGTCGCCTCCTAAAAAGTAACGGAGGCGTGCAAAGGTTCCCTCAGGCTGGACGGAAATCAGCCGTAGAGTGTAAAGGCAGAAGGGAGCTTGACTGCAAGACCTACAAGTCGAGCAGGGGCGAAAGCCGGCCTTAGTGATCCGACGGTACCGAGTGGAAGGGCCGTCGCTCAACGGATAAAAGTTACTCTAGGGATAACAGGCTGATCTTCCCCAAGAGTTCACATCGACGGGAAGGTTTGGCACCTCGATGTCGGCTCATCGCAACCTGGGGCGGTAGTACGTCCCAAGGGTTGGGCTGTTCGCCCATGAAAGCGGTACGTGAGCTGGGTTCAGAACGTCGTGAGACAGTTCGGTCCATATCCGGTGTAGGCGTTAGAGTATTGAGAGGATTCTTTCATTGTACGAGAGGACCTGAAAGAACGCACCACTAGTATACCAGTTCTCGTGCCAACGGGATACGCTGGGTAGCCAAGTGCGGAGCGGATAACTGCTGAAAGCATCTAAGTAGGAAGCCCACCTCAAGATGAGTACTCTCTTAAACTTAGTTTAAAAAGGTCACGGTAAGACAAACCGTTTAATAGGTATCAGGTGGAAGGCTAGTAATAGTTGGAGCTGAGATATACTAATAGACCGATTGATTTTGATCTCAAAAAAAATTAAAGAAATTGACAGTGTAACTCACTGTACGAAATAGGAACCTATTTCGTGAAACAGTTGTAACCCAGCCTTC